TATTTGTCTTATTTAGATTCAAAGAAATATCTGAATTGAATGAAACGGAAAAAGATAAAGATTATCTAATTAGTAATCAAATAATTAACGAATCATTTAGTCAAATTGAATCTGGAAATCAGCTAAATTCTTCACTGATAGAAACAAAAATGAAGGATTTGACTGATAGAACAAGTACAATAAAAAATCAAATAGAAAGAATTACAAAAGAGAAAAAGAAAGTAACTCCAGAAATAGACATTAAGCCTAATACTAATAAAACAAATAATATTAAAAAATTCGAATCGCCAAAATTTTTTTTCCAAAAATTAAAAAACAGAAATACTCGAGTAATACAGAAATTCCATTATTTTCGAAAATTATTCATTCCAAGATTATACATCGATCTATTTTTATCTATCATTAATATTCCTAGAATTACTACACAACTTTTTCTTGAATCAACAAACAAATTGATTAAGAAATTCATTTCCTATAATGAAATAAATCAAGAAAAAATTAATAATAATAAAATTCACTTTATCTTTATTTCGACTATAAAAAAGTCAGTTTATAATATTAGTAAGCAAAATTCACGTATTTTTTGTGATTTATCCTACTTGTCACAAGCATATGTATTTTACAAATTATCACAAACCCAAGTTATTAATTTGTCTAAATTTAGATCTGTTCTTCAATATAATACAATGTCTTGTTTTCTTAAGACTAAAATAAAGGACTATTTTAGAACACTAGGAATATTTCATTCAGAATTAAAACATAAGAAACTTCAGAGTTATAGAATCAATCAATGGAAAAACTGGTTAAGACGGCATTATCAATACGATTTATCTCAGATTAGATGGTCTAGATTAATGCCAAAAAAATGGCGAACTAAGGTTAATCAAAGTTGTATGACTCAAAATAAAAGTATGACTCAAAATAAAAATAGAAACTTAAACAAATGGAATTCATATGAAAAAGACCAATTAAGTCATTACAAAAAAGAAAATGATTCGAAACTCTATTCATTATCAAACGAAAAAGATAATTTTAAAAAATGTTATAGATATGATCTTTTAGCATTTAAATCGATTAATTATGAAAATAAAAGTGACTCATTTATTTCTAAATTACCCTTTCAAGTAAAAAAGAACTTCGAAATTTCGTATAATTCCAACCCGTCCAAACACAACTTTGTTGATATGCCCGGCAATCTTTATATCAATAATTATCTAAGAAAAAGCAATATTCTAGATATAGAAAGAAATCTCGATAGAAAATATTTTGATTGGAAAATTCTCCATTTTTCTCTTAGACAAAAAGGAGATATTGAGGCCTGGGTTAAGATCGATACCAACAGTAATCCAAATACTCAAATTGGTATTAATAATTATCAAATAATTGATAATTATCAAAAAATTGAGAAAAAAGGGGTTTTTTATCTTACAACTCATCAAAATCCAGAAAAAACTAAAAAAAATTCGAAAAAAGTATTTTTTGATTGGATGGGAATGAATGAAAAAATATTTAATCGTCCCATATTGAATCTGGAATTTTGGTTCTTCCCAGAATTTTTACTACTTTCTAATGTCTATAAAATAAAACCGTGGATTATACCAAGCAAATTCCTTCTTTTAAATTTGAATACAAATGAAAAGGTTAGTCAAAATAAAAACCAAAAACAAAACTTTTTTATACCATCAAATAAAAAAAAAAAGAATAGAATTCAAGAAGCAAAAGAACCCGCAAGTCAAAGAGAGCATGGATCGGGTATAGAAAACAAAGAAAATCTGGGCCCCGTTTTCTCAAAACATAAAAACGATCTTGAAAAAAATTACGTGGAATCAGACACAAAAAAGGGTAAAACTAAAAAACAATACAAAAGCAACACGGAAGCAGAACTAGATTTGTTCTTGCAACGTTATTTGCTTTTTCAATTGAAATGGAAGGATGCTTTGAATCAAAGTCTGCTCGAAAATATCAAGGTATATTGTCTCCTGCTTCGACTGACAAATCCAACCAAAATTACTATATCGTCAATTCAAAGGAGAGAAATGTGTTTGGATACAATGCTGATTCAGGCAAATTTACCTCTTACAGACTTGCTAACGAAGGGGGTATTGATTATCGAACCCATTCGGTTCTCTGTAAAAAATAATGGAGAATTTCTTATGTATCAAACCATAAGTATTTCATTGGTTCATAAAAGTAAACACCAAACTAATCAAAGATACCGAGAACAAAGATATGTTGCTAAAAAGAATTTTGACGAATTCATTCTGCAACCTCAAACTCAAAGAATAAATACAGAACAAAATCATTTTGATTTGCTTGTTCCTGAAAATATTTTATGGTCTAGACGTCGTAGAGAATTGAGAATTCGAAGTTTTTTTAATTCTTTGAATTGGGATGGTGTCGATAGAAATTCAGTATTTTGCAACGAAACCAATGTAAAAAACTGGAGTCAATTTTTGGATGAAAGGAAACCCTTTTATAAAGAGAAAAATGAATTAATTAAATTTAAGTTCTTTCTTTGGCCTAATTATCGATTAGAGGATTTAGCTTGTATGAATCGTTATTGGTTTGATACCAATAATGGTAGCCGTTTCAATATCTTAAGAATACATATGTATCCACGATTGAAAATTAATTGATAGTACTATCTACCCTGTCTCGTATAGAGTATATGAAAGCAAACAAAAGCACACATGCCTTGTTTTACCTCTCATTCGAATCTAATTCGAGTAGACGATACTAAATCAATAAAATAAGGTATCGATTAGATCTAAAAATGAATCAACAAAATCTTTTTCATTTTAGGATTTTAGGTTTCAATTATTCGCTTTTGTGAATAAAAAAACGTACCTATCACCTTTTTGGATTTGGATTCCTATCTGAATCAAATTTAAAATTTGATTAATTTATTGGAATTGATAAAATTAGAGGTTCATAAAGAAATTAAGTCTATATACCACGTTCAAATTACTGGCATTATTATTACTGATCAATAAAATTCGAAAAAATCCATATCTGTAAAATAAAGAAAGGGGAAATTCGTTTATGGTAAAAAATTCTGTCATTTCAGTTATTTCTCAAGAAGAAAAGAAAGGATCTGTTGAATTTCAAGTATTCAATTTCACCAATAAGATACAGAGACTTACTTCACATTTAGAATTGCACAAAAAAGACTATTTATCTCAGAGAGGTTTGAAGAAAATTTTGGGAAAACGTCAACGACTGCTAGCTTATTTGGCAAAAAAAAATAGAGTACGTTATAAAGAATTAATTAATCAATTGGCCATTCGAGAGACAAAAACTCGTTAATTTGATTAAATTAATTTGAAGAGTTATTGCATTTTCACTTATATGTTTCGATTAAATTTTGATGAACTTCTTTTCACTTTCAGTAATTCATGGAAGAATGAATCGTTAAAAAATTTATGACTGCACCAACTACAAGAAAAGACCTCATGATAGTCAATATGGGGCCTCAGCACCCATCAATGCACGGTGTTCTTCGACTCATCGTTACTCTAGATGGTGAAGATGTTGTCGACTGCGAACCAATATTGGGTTATTTACATAGAGGGATGGAGAAAATTGCAGAAAACCGAACAATTATACAATATTTGCCTTATGTAACACGGTGGGATTATTTAGCTACTATGTTCACAGAAGCAATAACCATAAATGGACCCGAACAATTAGGCAATATTCAAGTACCTAAAAGGGCTAGCTATATCAGAGTCATTATGTTGGAGTTGAGTCGGATAGCTTCTCATTTATTATGGCTCGGTCCTTTTATGGCGGATATTGGTGCGCAGACCCCTTTCTTCTATATTTTTCGAGAAAGAGAATTGATATATGACCTATTCGAAGCGGCCACTGGTATGCGAATGATGCATAATTATTTTCGTATTGGAGGAGTGGCTGCTGATCTACCCTATGGCTGGATAGATAAATGTTTGGATTTTTGTGATTATTTTTTAACAGGAGTTGCTGAGTATCAAAAACTTATTACCCGGAATCCCATTTTTTTAGAACGAGTTGAAGGCGTAGGAATTATTGGAAGAGACGAGGCATTAAATTGGGGTTTATCGGGACCAATGCTACGAGCTTCCGGAATAGAATGGGATCTTCGTAAAGTTGATCATTATGAGTCTTACGACGAATTTGATTGGCAGGTTCAATGGCAACGAGAAGGGGATTCATTAGCTCGTTATTTAGTACGAATCAGTGAAATGACAGAATCCATAAAGATTATTCAACAGGCTCTGGAAGGAATTCCAGGAGGGCCTTACGAAAATTTAGAAATCCGACGTTTTGACAGATTAAAAGATCCTGAATGGAATGATTTTGAATATCGGTTTATTAGTAAAAAACCTTCTCCAACTTTTGAATTGTCGAAACAAGAACTTTATGTGAGAGTTGAAGCCCCAAAAGGAGAATTAGGAATTTTTCTGATAGGAGATCAGAGCGTTTTTCCTTGGAGATGGAAAATTCGCCCACCAGGTTTTATCAATTTGCAAATTCTTCCTCAGTTAGTTAAAAGAATGAAATTGGCTGATATTATGACAATACTAGGTAGCATAGATATCATTATGGGAGAAGTTGATCGTTGAAATGATAATTGATACAACAGAAATAGAGACTATCAATTCCTTTTCCAAATTGGAATCCTTAAAAGAAGTCTATGGGATCATATGGATTCTTGTACCTATTTTGACTCTTGTATTAGGAATCACAATAGGTGTACTAGTAATTGTTTGGTTAGAAAGAGAAATATCTGCAGGAATACAACAACGTATCGGACCTGAATATGCCGGACCTTTAGGAATTCTTCAAGCTCTAGCAGATGGGACAAAACTACTTTTGAAAGAAAACCTTATTCCATCTACAGGAGATACTCGTTTATTCAGTATTGGACCATCCATAGCAGTAATATCTATCTTTCTAAGTTATTCAGTAATTCCTTTTGGTGATCACCTTGTTCTAGCCGATCTTAGTATTGGTGTTTTTTTCTGGATTGCCATTTCAAGTATTGCTCCCGTTGGACTTCTTATGTCGGGGTATGGATCAAATAATAAATATTCCTTTTTGGGTGGTCTACGGGCAGCTGCTCAATCAATTAGTTATGAAATACCATTAGCTCTATGTGTGTTATCAATATCTCTACGTGTGATTCGGAGAGACCTAAAATGTCTCCAAATTCTTTTCTTTATAGAAACAAGGGTAAAAAGATTTGATTGACTATATATATTTTTCTTCAGCATTTAAGTTGATGAACTAAACCAGATAGTTATATGAGTGAAAGAAAACGGCTTCTAAATTTGCAGTAAAAAGTTGAGTCTCATTTCCTATGTACAAAAATCAAATGGTGAAAAAAGTAAACATAAGCAATAGAGATTGTTTACCCCAAGATTCGTGAATTGTCATGATAACTTGAAGCGGGTTCAAAAGATCAACTGTATGGAGTTTTTCTTGTCTATTACCATAGATGGATTTCCACAACAGGGGGTTTTTGAAAGACAAAATAAGTGGATGGTTAGGAAGACCAAGATACACAAAGGATTAATAATTGAGATTATGTAAGTTATCCAAGAGGATATTTCTGTACATAAAAGGAATTCAAGTTGGGGCTTTACGTTCGTAGAAATGATCAAGAAGTACTCCCCATGATTCTGATCCAGAGTATGTTCCTATCCACTGAGTAAGTAAATAACTATCAAGAACGAAGTAATCTTTTACTTTGGTTAAAGGCCCTTTTTCTGAGAAAGGAGAATAGGAATGAAATAAAATAAATCAAAATAGAAAGAAAAGCATCTAATTGCAAAAGAAAAAAGGAGAGATGTCATTGTTTTTTCTTCCTTTTTCTTTTTTTGTTCTTATTCTTTCTTTCCTATAATTTCATTTTGATTTCTATTTAGAGAGATCAAATTTTTGTCATGATTCATGAACTAATCAACTCTCTAATTTTTTTCGTAATTGAAAATTCGAGGTTGAAATGTATATGTGATATTGCTATAAAGCACATTTATTTTATTTAATGATAAGGTTATTAAAAGCCAAATTAAAATTCTTAAAAGATGAGATAAATTCAGAAGCACTTATTTATTAATTTTAAATATAGCAGACAGAATTCCATTGGTCTAATTTGGAACCTTAGGATAGATTTTGACTCTATCTGACAAACATATCAAGATAAAGAATAGGAAAGGACCCTTAGATTTATTTGTGACCTCTGAGGAGCCGTATGAGGTGAAAATCTCACGTACGGTTCTGTAATAGCGATGGGCACAGTGATGTTATCATCGACTATGATTATCTAACAGTTCAAGTACAGTTGATATAGTGGAAGCGCAATCAAAATATGGTTTTTGGGGGTGGAATTTGTGGCGTCAACCCATCGGGTTTATCGTTTTTCTAATTTCGTCTCTCGCCGAGTGTGAAAGATTACCTTTTGATTTACCAGAAGCAGAAGAAGAATTAGTAGCAGGGTATCAAACCGAATATTCAGGTATCAAATTTGGTTTATTTTACATTGCTTCATATCTGAATCTACTAGTTTCTTCATTATTTGTAACAGTTCTTTACTTGGGAGGTTGGAATCTTTCTATTCCGTACATATTTGTTCCTGAGCTATTTGGCATAAATAAAAGGGGTAAAGTCTTTGGAAGACTAATTGGTATTTTTATCACATTAGCCAAAACTTATTTATTTTTGTTCATTCCTATTGCAACAAGATGGACCTTACCGAGGCTGAGAATGGACCAACTATTAAATCTTGGGTGGAAATTTCTTTTACCGATTTCTCTAGGTAATCTATTATTGACAACCTCGTTCCAACTTCTTTCACTGTAAAAGACCACAATATCCTAGATTCACGACTTGTCTCAAACAAGAGAAAGAAACAAGCATAAAATCTTTTTTATAGATATTCAACATATGCTCCCTATGATAACGGAATTTCTAAATTATGGTCAACAAACAATACGAGCCGCCAGATACATCGGCCAAGGTTTCATAATTACCCTGTCCCACGCAAATCGTTTACCTGTAACTATTCAATACCCCTACGAAAAATTGATCACATCGGAACGTTTCCGAGGCCGAATACACTTTGAATTTGATAAATGCATTGCTTGTGAAGTATGTGTGCGTGTATGTCCTATAGATTTACCCGTTGTTGATTGGAAGTTGGAAACTGATATTCGAAAAAAACGATTGCTGAATTACAGTATTGATTTTGGAATCTGTATATTTTGTGGTAATTGTGTTGAGTATTGCCCAACAAATTGTTTATCAATGACCGAAGAATATGAACTTTCTACTTATGATCGTCACGAATTGAATTATAATCAAATCGCTTTGGGTCGCTTACCAATGTCAGTAATTGATGATTACACAATTCGAACAATTTCGAATTTACCTCAAATAAACAATGAATAAACCCTTAATTCGATTCAAAAAATTACGAATTACGAAGGCTTAGTTCGGATCTAAAACAATGAGATTTTT